GATTGATAAAGAAATTTGGCGTAGCCTCTGAACTAAATTATGAACTAAATTATTGGCGGAAAAAGATGCTATAGAATCGTGAAAGGTGGAAAGGAAAGATCCTCCGTATCGAGTCATACCATTCCATTATATTGACAATTTAAAAAAACTATTCATACTATGAGCATAGTATGATGGCGGTCGTGCAAGTATGGTATGCCCCCATCGTCTAGTGGTTCAGGACATCTCTCTTTCAAGGAGGCAGCGGGGATTCGACTTCCCCTGGGGGTAGGGTACTACGAAAGGAAGTTGATCATGGATTATCAATAAGCCTGGAATTTTTTCTTCTGGGGTCGATGCCCGAGCGGTTAATGGGGACGGACTGTAAATTCGTTGGCAATATGTCTACGCTGGTTCAAATCCAGCTCGGCCCAAAAATTCGCCGATCTACCTGGAAATGGTATCATATAACCCATTTGGTGCTCCCCAGAAATGCTCGATCCCCCAATACGGAAGAGAAATTTTCTTCTCTGATATATCTATACCACTATTTATTTACTCTATTTTTCCAACAAATTAGGATCTTGATAATGATTTAGATTCATATCAGGATCGGTAAGTTTAAAGTAAAATCTAAAGAAAAGGGGAAATAAAAAAACCTTTTTCATTGAAAAATTAATTATCCAATTTATTTGGCAATAACAAAAGGATTACTAGTAATCCAGGTTGTTCTCACTAAAGCGCATACCCATATGGGTATTAATATATCACTCACGGCTCTGTTACAACACGCCAATTTGAATCTAAATTCAAAATTGAAAGGGTTAGAATAAAATCATAAAAATATGTATACATAATACTTTATTTTATTATGGTATTTACTTGGGATTGTAGTTCAATTGGTCAGAGCACCGCCCTGTCAAGGCGGAAGCTACGGGTTCGAGCCCCGTCAGTCCCGACGGATCCAATAAAAAAATATATCAATTCCGCTCTCTATTTTTTGTGAAAGATTTTTGGGGAAAGTAAGTAGAATTTCATTCCCAAGGGCAATCTCTCTTCTTTTTTTCTTTTTTTTACATTTATCATCAATGGGGGAATTTCCATTTCTTTGACTAGTACTGATTCGATTGATGGGAGATAGACATATGTGGATTTGTACAATTATTGGTAGCATCAGATTCAGAATTCCAAGAGATACCATACCATACTGTACTGGGTATGGCTTTTTCGATTACTCCCGATCTGTTGAATAGAGTAGAATACTGTACGTTTCCCGGAAGTACATATATAAATGGAATTTGTACGATATAAAATAACAATAACATAGTTATTGTAATAGAATATTTTTAGGGATCCCTTTTTTCTTTTTTATTAGGGAGGGGATGCCATTTTTTTATTAAGGGGTTTCCTTGAAAGAACAAACTTTTCAAATTATTAGATAAAAAAAATAGTGCATTTGATGGAATATTCGATTTTTTTATAACGAAACTTGTACTCGTCTTTATCATCCTTTTTTTGTTTTCCAAGAAGATTAGATCAGTAAAAAAGGGAGTTTAGAACTTAACTCTTTATTTAGCTTCTATTGTTTGTTGGGATTTGTTTAGAATCAATGGTAAGGGTTCGATGATACTTCATCAGATGGTTGTACAAAGAGGGCGGTAGGTTATAGAAAAGAAAGAATGGAAAAGAATGATAAATAAAAAAAAAATAAAGAAAGTCTTGGTTGGATCAGGAATAAAATTTTGAGTTCGGTATGGATAAAAGATCTTCCTATGTTATACTATTCAATTCTTGACGATGAGTTGATTTGATAGTGCAGATATTGTTATTCATGATATTGATCCGATTCGATATCATCGAGATGTAATTCATCCCATTGAATTTACAAGCGAAAGATTTATTATCTCTATGGGATTAACTCCCGAGTTATTGCGAATTAAAGAAAAATGAAACAATGAGATTATGGAAGTAAATATTCTCGCATTTATTGCTACTGCACTGTTTATTCTAGTTCCTACCGCTTTTTTACTTATAATATACGTAAAAACAGTCAGCCAAGGTGATTAATTTGAATTAAACTTGACTTTTTAGTTTTTATCAATAATTGAAGAGAAGAAAGGGATTCAAATTTCGCGTCTTAAATGAAATGGGCAGACTAGAATTAGCCGTATTCTATGAGATACGATAGTATGGTAGAAAGAAATATCAGAATCTTTCTACCATACCATACTATACTATCCATACTATAACTACTATAGTTATTGTAGTGTATAAAGGTGTATTGTAATCCAAGTAAATTTAATAGAGATCAATCTACAATAGTATCGTCATATTCCTATATATCGGTGTATATATGGATATCAATTACATATCATATATATAATGTATATAGTGCCCCCCAATTCTATTTCTTTGCTTTATACATCTGTCTTGTATTTAATTTGTGTTGATTTCAATCAATTAGAAATGATCGAAAAGCGACTCGTACGATTCTAATTCCCGGATTGCTGATTATTTTCAA